CGCAACCCCTTGGGGTTATCCTGCGCTTGGAAGAAGAAGTAGAAAAAGGAATAAATATAGTGATAGTTTGATTCTTCGTCGCCGTAGTAAATAGGAGAATATTGAAAATAGAATATGTTTCCTCATCTTTACAAAAAAAAAGGAGTAATTAGCTGTGACACGTTCACTAAAAAAAAATCCTTTTGTAGCTAATCATTTATTGATAAAAATTGCGAAGCTCAACACGAGGGCAGAAAAAGATACAATCGTAACTTGGTCCCGGGCATCTACCATTATACCCACAATGATCGGCCATACAATTGCTATTCATAATGGAAAGGAACATTTGCCTATTTATATAACAGATCGTATGGTAGGTCACAAATTGGGAGAATTTGCACCTACTCTGAATTTCCGGGGGCATGCGAGAAACGATAATAAATCTCGTCGTTAATATATTAATTAATAAAGTGGATATGGGTGCTCATCGTTTATTGGTGGGAGGTGAACCTTATGATAAAGAGTGACCCAGATGTAGAAGTATACGCTTTAGGTCAACATATACGTATGTCTGCTCATAAAGCGCGAAGAGTAATTGATCAGATTCGTGGGCGTCCCTACGAGGAAACACTTATGATACTAGAACTCATGCCTTATCGAGCGTGTTATCCCATTTTAAAATTAGTTTATTCTGCAGCAGCAAATGCTAGTCACAATATGGGATTCAACGAAACGGCTTTAATCATTAGTCAAGCCGAAGTTAATGAAGGTACTAGCATGAAAAAGTTAAAACCCCGAGCCCGAGGACGTAGTTATCCGATAAAAAGACCCACCTGTCATATAACTATTGTATTGAAAGATACATCTAAAGAGAAAAACTATTTCATATGGTTAAGAAAATATGGATGGGTATATAAAGATAAGTATAAAGATGTCAGAGAGAGGTATCTATATATGATGGATCATATGCTATATCGTAACAGAATGACGTGGGCTAATAGAGAAATGATATGGCCTTATAGAGATAGCGAGGTGCTATGGGACAAAAAATAAATCCACTCGGTTTCCGACTTGGTACAACCCAAAGTCATCATTCTGTTTGGTTTGCACAACCAAAAAGTTATTCCGAGGGTCTCCAGGAAGATCAAAAAATACAGGATTGTATCAAGAATTATGTACAAAAAAATAGGAAAATATCCTCGGGTGCCGAGGGAATTGCACGCATAAAGATTAAAAAAAGAATCGATCTGATCCAGGTCATAATATATATGGGATTCCCAAAATTGTTCATAGAGGGCAGCCCGCGAGGAATTGAAGAATTACAGAGCAATGCACAAAAAGAATTTAATTCTGTGAACCAAAAACTTAACATTGCTATCACAAGAGTTGAAAAACCGTATGGACAACCTAATATTCTTGCAGAATTTATAGCCGAACAATTAAAGAATAGAGTTTCGTTTCGAAAGGCAATGAAAAAAGCTATTGAATTAACTGAAAAAGCAGATACAAAGGGAATTCAAGTACAAATTGCAGGGCGTATCGACGGAAAGGAAATAGCACGTGTCGAATGGATCAGAGAAGGTAGGGTTCCCCTACAAACCATTCGAGCCAAAATTGATTATTGTTCCTATACAGTTCGAACTATCTATGGGGCATTAGGAATCAAAATTTGGATATTTGCAGACGAGGAATAATGGGCCTTTCGTTGTCTTTCTGTTCCATCCATCCGGCAATTGAATAAAAAATCACAAACTCGTTCATTTTTTTCCGTTCAATCAAAAAAATGAGAATTTTTTCGAATTCTTAATTCTATAGGGTTGAATAACAATTCGATTGACTCCATCTCCATATAATTGCTATGCTTAGTGTGTGACTCGTTGGTTTTTTATTTAGAGTTAGGTTAGGATTAAAAAACAAAGGGCCATCCCCTAGTATGAACTAATAACTATATAACTAATAACCAGCTCATTGCTTCGTATTATCTGGATCCAAGGAACCAGTCGCTATATGATGTATTGATCATATTGTTGTAGCAACTGAAGCATTTTTTTTTACATAAAAGAAAAATCAATCTATAAGGTTGTGAAGCAAAAACAAAGGGATATGGATAAATGGAGGGGTGAGAGAAAGAAAGAAAAAGAATAGCAATGATATATGATTCCAATATGTATGGTCTATGAACTATCTTATAAAAGGCAATGTAATAAAGCATTAATGTATTCGTCCATAATTAATAATTAGATTCGATGAATATGAATACAATTTATACGAAAAATAAAAAAGAATAAAGAGCGCCGAGTCAATAAAGACTGAGAAGATTGATTCAGGAACAAATTTTATTAGGAGCTCCATTGCAGAGTTCGGGCCTAGTCATTAATCGAGAAGCGATGGGAACGACAGAACCTGTGACTGAGGAAGATTCCCTTGAAAACGAATCCTAATGATTCATTGGGTGGGATGGCGGAACGAGCCAAGAACCAATTCATTTATTCTGATAGGTCATGGAACGCCCCTACGAATGAAAGGGATGTTGAAAGAGCAAATATTCGCCCGCGAAAGCCTTACTGGATTGCTAAGTTTTGGGCAATTCAATAAAAATAAATAAAATAAAGGTAAAAATAAATGAAGATTCATTAATTATAAAATGGAATTTATCATTTTATTTTATTCCTACGTGTACGTGACAGATTATATCTCAAAAAATTCCATGATTCATTATTCATTCAATTCAAAATATATACAATATTATTTAATCGTTTCATTCGCGAGGAGCTGGATGAGAAGAAACTCTCATGTCCAGTTCTGCAGTAGAGATGGCATTGAGAAACAACCATCAACTATAACCCCAAAAGAACCAGATTTCGTAAACAACATAGAGGAAGAATGAAGGGAATATCTTATCGAGGCAATCGAATTTGTTTCGGCGGATACGCCCTTCAGGCACTTGAACCCGCTTGGATCACATCTAGACAAATAGAAGCGGGGCGACGAGCCATGGCACGATATGCGCGTCGTGGTGGAAAAATATGGGTACGTATATTTCCAGACAAACCTGTTACAGTAAGGCCTACCGAAACACGTATGGGTTCGGGGAAAGGATCTCCCGAATATTGGGTATCCGTCGTTAAACCGGGTCGAATACTTTATGAAATGGGTGGAGTATCAGAAATTGTAGCCAGAGAAGCTATTTCTATAGCTGCGTCCAAAATGCCTATACGAACTCAATTCGTTATTGCGGGATAGGGATATGGAACGAAAGGAAAGGGGCCTTGTGATGAAAAAACCGCAGTTTTTTTATTTCTGGACAAACAATCTTTCTTCTTTTTTTCTTCGCCCTTTAGTTAGTTAGCATTGAAAGAAAAAAGAGAAAAATAATAAGAATGATATGATTCAACCTCAGACCTATTTAAATGTAGCGGACAACAGCGGGGCTAGAGAATTAATGTGTATTCGAATCATAGGAGCTAGTAATCGCCGATATGCTCATATTGGTGACGTTATTGTTGCTGTAATCAAAGAAGCAGTTCCCAATATGCCTCTACAAAGATCAGAAGTGATCAGAGCTGTAATTGTACGTACATGTAAAGAACTCAAACGTGACAATGGTATGATAATACAATATGATGACAATGCAGCAGTTGTCATTGATCAAGAAGGAAATCCCAAAGGAACTCGAGTTTTTGGTGCGATCGCTCGGGAATTGAGACAGTTGAATTTTACTAAAATAGTCTCATTAGCTCCTGAGGTATTATAAATAGATTCTAAATAAATACTAATAGATGAAAACATAATAAAACATAAAAAAAGGGAGGTTCATAGTAAGATATCTGAACTGAATTAGATTCCATTAATTAGTAGAATGCATTAGTAGATTGTTTCTCACGCATATACCTTTAATAATTCATGAAAAAAAAAGAGTAGAGCATGCTGATTATATAAAAACCCGGAGGCACCAATAATTATAGTTCATCATGGGTAGGGACACTATTGCCGAAATAATAACTTCTATACGAAATGCTGACATGGATAAAAAAGGAACGGTTCGAATAGCATCTACAAATATCACTGAAAACATTGTTAAAATACTTCTACGCGAAGGCTTTATCGAAAATGTGAGAAAACATCGAGTAAGCAAGAAATATTTCTTGGTTTCAACTCTGCGACATAGAAGGAATAGAAAAGGGCCATATAGAACTGTTTTAAAACGTATCAGCCGACCCGGCCTACGAATCTATTCCAACCATCAACGAATTCCTAGGATTTTAGGAGGAATGGGTATTGTAATTCTTTCGACTTCTCGAGGTATAATGACAGACCGAGAGGCTCGACTAGAAGGAATCGGGGGAGAAATTTTGTTATATATATGGTGATCTTTATGATCTACGAATTGCATCCGTAGGAAAACTTCCTCTTTTTTTTTTCAAAAAAAAAATAGGAAGGGTTGTCTAATATCACTCCTACTCCATGAGTTGATAATAAAAGGGGTTACCTGGAATGAAAGAACAAAAATGGATTCATGAAGGTTTAATTACTGAATCACTTTCCAATGGTATGTTTCGGGTTCGTAGTGACTTTTCAACATTCTTCTCGTTCGGATACAATCGGAGGTTAAAAATTTCAAGAGACTTATTTTCTTTTCTTCGAAGGAGTAGATTAAAAATGAAAATAAAATTAAGGAGAAACAA